AATTGAATTATCAAAGCTAGAAATAAATAATAGTGAAATAAATTAATAAAAGCTAAATCTGCATTAATATAATAATTTTAATTATAACCATAAATTAAATAGTTGGGATACCTAATTTACAGCTATAGTTACATCATTAATTGAATTATCAAAGCTAGAAATAAATAATAGTGAAATAAATTAATAAAAGCTAAATCTGCATTAATATAATAATTTTAATTATAACCATAAATTAAATAGTTGGGATACCTAATTTACAGCTATAGTTACATCATTAATTGAATTATCAAAGCTAGAAATAAATAATAGTGAAATAAATCATATACAATTATTTTTATTAATAATTAAATAAATATTAGTCGGAGCATCTCTATGGGTGACCCTCCAATTAATAATCTTAATTATAACCATAAATTAAATAGTTGGGATACCTAATTTACAGCTATAGTTACATCATTAATTGAATTATCAAAGCTAGAAATAAATAATAGTGAAATAAATCATATACAATTATTTTTATTAATAATTAAATAAATATTAGTCGGAGCATCTCTATGGGTGACCCTCCAGACAAATAATTTTATTTTATTTTAAAAATGAAAAAATTGGGAGCAACTCTATGGGTGACCCTCTAACATAATAAACCTTCTTGATATACCCCCTTAAAAAGTGGGGTCATACATAGTTACTGTCCCGTCAAAAAAATAATTTATTTTATAAATAATAAATATTTTATTTATGAACTCTTTTTGTTATAATCGAGATTATGTTGGGTAATAATTTATTCGAGATAAAAAGAGGGCCGCCGGAGGGGGGACCGCCATCCTATGCTGGGAACACTATATGCAACTATTTAACTAATAGGGATAATTAATATATGGAAGAATGGTGACTTAAGAATACTGTATCTAGAGAAATATAATAAATACCATATATATATATGGAGTACATCTAAAGTTTAATTGCTAACTAGCAAGTTAGCCTTAGTGAGGGGTATACTGATGTCTAAAACATATGGGACTATTTAACTATATGCAACGTGTATATAATGTAGTAATCTAAATATTGGTGACAAGTTAATTTGACTAGCTTAATTGAGTCGAGAGAGAGGGAAGAGAGAGAGAGGGGGGTACGTTAACTTGTACCAACAAAAATAAATTTGGACTAAAGTAATTTGATTTTAGTTAATAAAGTAATTTTTTCATGATTTTTACATGTGAATTTTAGTGGGGATTATTTGTTTTCTTAAAGAAAGTAAAATTAGAGTATTCGCAGTTTCAAATATTATTATAGAATGAATATTTGTTTTAGTTATTGAGATTATAATTAGCTAAAAGTGTGCCAGCAGCTGCGGTTATACACTTAATTAAAATTACTTTTTTTTATTAATAATTACTATTATGTAAGTTGGATTTATAGGGCAAATTTTTAGGGTAAAATCTATAATTTGTTTTATTTCTGGGTTAGGATTTTATGATATTTTTATATAAACTAGGATTAGATACCCTATTATTTTAAATGTAAATTTAAAATAGTACTAATAGATATGATCTTTAAATTAAAAGAATTTGACGGTAATTTAATCTGTTCAGAGGAGCCTGTATTTTAATCGATAATCCACGATAAATTTTACCTTTTAAATATAATTTGTATATCTCTGTCTTAAGAATGTTTTATTAGAATTTTATTTTCAGTTTTTTGTTTTAAACTTAAGTCAAGTCAAGGTGCAGTTTTTTAAGGATTTTATGGGCTACTTTAATTTTAATTATGGATAGACAATTGTATTATTTTCTAGAAAATGGATTTGATTGTAATTTATATTATCTTTTATATATGATAATTGCCCTGTATTAAGTACACATCGCCCGTCGCTCTTATTATTCAAGATAAGATAAGTCGTAACAAAGTAGGCTTATCGGAAGATGAGCCTGGAATTAATTCTAATTATGCTATAGAGCTTTTGTTATTTACATTAACATTTATATTTGTGCAATTCAAGTTAATTAGAAATTTATTATTTTAATTATTTATTTTGAGTTACATCATTAATTGATAAAACTAATTTTATTGTTAGTATTGTATATTGAAATCTATTATTTAATTTATAGTTTATAGTACTGTGGAGGAAAATTAATTTATTATTAAAAGGAGATTTTTTAATTGTACCTTTTGTATCAGGGTTTATTTAATATTACCAATTATTTATTGTTAAATCCCGAAATTATAAGAGATAAATATTTAGATTATTTTAATGTAATAAATTTATAAATTACTAATATTTAGGGGTTATATGCTATTCATTTATAAATATCTGGTTCTTTGAGAATTGAATTTAATTCAGCCATAATAGATTATGAAAATTATTTTATTTTTGTTAATTTTTATGTTAATATTTAAGGGGACAAGCTCTTATAATATATTTATAAATGATAAAATTATTAAATTTAGTAGGATTAACAATTTCTTTCTATTATTTTGTTATAATTATTTTTATTTTTTAATTTAATTTATTACTATTTTAAATTTTTATCAAAGTATATTTATTAAATAAACTAATAATAGGAATAATGATAAAATTAGTATAATTATTATTATGTAAATAGTAACTTGGCAATTATAATATTCACCTGTTTAACAAAAACATGTCCTAGTGATACATATTTATATTAGGTCGGGCCTGCTCAGTGATTTATTTAACAGCTGCAGTAATTTGACTGTGCAAAGGTAGCATAATCATTTGTCTTTTAATTGAAGGCTGGTATGAATGGTTTGATGAAATATTAACTTTCTTTTTATTTAATTTTTGAATTTAATTTTTATGTGAAAAAGCATAGATTATGTTGTAGGACGAGAAGACCCTATAGAATTTTAATTTAGTTTATTTTATATTATTTATGGATATTATAAATCTTTAATATTAATTATATTTTTGTTGGGGTGACAGGAAAATTTATTTAACTTTTTCTTTTTAATTTTTATTCTTCCATATATTAATTATCCTAATTATAGATTACAAGATTAAATTACCTTAGGGATAACAGCGTAATTTTATTGGAGAGTTCTTATCGATAATAAAGTTTGCGACCTCGATGTTGGATTAAAATTAGGGATTGGTGTAGCAGTTAATCTTCTAGGTCTGTTCGACCTTTAAATTTTTACATGATCTGAGTTCAGACCGGCGTAAGCCAGGTTGGTTTCTATCCTCAATTATATATTATACTTTAGTACGAAAGGACCAAATATGATAAAGATTTTATAATTACTTTGGCAGATTTATGCATTAAATTTAGAATTTAATTATGTAATTAACATTACATGTAATTATTAATTTATTTTATTACTTGTTTATAATTATTATGGTATTTATTTCTGTAGCTTTTGTTACTTTATTTGAACGTAAAATTTTAAGATATATTCAACTTCGTAAGGGCCCTAATAAGGTAGGGTTTATAGGTATTTTACAACCTTTTTCTGATGGATTAAAGCTTTTTTTTAAGGAATCAGTGTTTCCTTTTAAATCTAATTTTATTATTTATTATATATCTCCCATTTATATACTTACCCTTTCTATGTTTTTATGGTCTTTATACCCCATGATGTTTAACTTCCATATGTTTAATCTTGGATTTTTATTTTTTATATGTTGTACAGGAATAGGAGTTTATGGAACTTTAATATCAGGTTGATCCTCTAATAGAATTTATTCTTTTTTGGGGGGGGTTCGTTCAGTTGCTCAAACTATTTCTTATGAAGTTAGCATGGTCCTAATTTTACTTAATTATTTATTATTTACTTTTGGTTTTAATATATTAGGGTTTATATTTTATCAATATAATGTTTGGTTTTTGTATTTTTCTTTTCCTTTGTTTTTTTGTTGATTATCTTCTTGTTTAGCTGAAACTAATCGATCCCCTTTTGATTTTGCTGAGGGTGAGAGAGAACTAGTAAGAGGGTTTAATGTGGAATATAGAGGAGGCCCATTTGCTTATATTTTTTTATCTGAATATATAAATATTATTTTTATAAGTTTTTTAACTGTTATTATTTTCTTGGGGAGTGATTTATATTCAATTGTATTTTATTTTAAGTTATCTATTGTGATTTTTTGATTTATTTGAGTACGAGGTGTATTACCCCGGTTTCGATATGATAAACTTATATTTTTAACCTGAAAATTATTTTTACCTTATTCTTTAGGTTATTTGTTGTTTAACCTGGGATTATTATTGTTAATACTGGGGGATTAATTCATCAATTTAAGTGGAAACCAATAAAGGAATTTAACCTTTGTTTTATATTTTCAAAATATATGTTTATCTAAAACTTATTTGATTATTTATTTAATTTATCTCATATAATTATTAAGTAAGGATTAATTATGAAAAATAAAAAGTAAGTTACTGTTAAGATTTGCCCTGTTATAATAAAGGGTTCTTCTGCAGGACGTGCCCCAATTCATGTTAATAACATAATATTTATTACGAATAATCAAAATGTTATTTTTCTTAGAGGGTAAAATGAACTTCCTTGAAACTTATTATTATAAATTATAGGTACTATAATAATAATAATTGATAATAATATAGCGAGCACTCCTCCTAATTTATTTGGGATGGATCGTAAGATAGCGTAAGCAAACAGGAAGTATCATTCTGGTTGGATATGGACTGGGGTTACTATAGGATTAGCAGGGATAAAATTTTCAGGATCTCCTAATAAACGGGGTTCTAACAATACTAAAATTAAGAATATTCTCATTACAATAATTATCCCTATAATATCCTTAATTGAAAAATAGGGATGGAAAGGGATTTTATCAACATTTCTATTAGTTCCTAAGGGATTATTTCTTCCTGTTTGGTGTAAAAAAATTAAATGAATTATAACTATTGCGGCAATTATAAAGGGCAGTATAAAGTGGAGAGTAAAGAATCGATTTAGTGTAGCATTATCTACAGAAAACCCTCCTCATAATCATTTAACAAGAGTATTTCCCAAGTAAGGGATGGCTGATAATAAGTTAGTAATTACTGTAGCTCCTCATAATGATATTTGCCCTCAAGGTAAGACATAACCTAAAAAAGCTGCCCCCATTACTAAAAGTAATAAAATTACTCCGGCTGTTCAAGTTATTTTTAATTTGTATGAACTATAGTATAATCCTCGTCCTACATGTAGATATAAACAAATAAAAAATAAGGAAGCCCCATTAGCATGGGTATGACGTATTAATCAACCATAATTGACATCTCGACAAATATGAATAACTCTTGAAAAAGCCAATTCAATATTAGGGGTATAATGTATTGCTAAAAAAATACCTCTAATTAATTGAATTATCAAACATACTCCTAGTAAGGATCCAAAATTTCATCATAGTGAAATTGCTGAAGGGGATGGTAAATCAATTAATGAATTATTTATTAATTTAATTAAAGGATGAATTTTTCGTAAAGGTTTATTCATAGATTTTTGTTCGTAGGGGGCCCATTGAAACATTGATAATATTTGATACTGAAATCATGGTTAAGAATAAAAATATTACTATGGACACAATTATTACTCTTACTGGATAATTAAATATTTTAATTAATATAAATCTTTCTTTTGAATCGTAAAAAGTTTTAATTGTTAATTCTAAGGGATCAATATCAATTATCAATATCATTAGTATAAATATGATTATTAATAAACTTAATGATAATGTAATTTTAAATTTTTCATTGGATGCAATTCTAGCTATATAAATAAATAAAACTAATATACCTCTAATTATAATAATTAAAATAATATAAGATATCAAGAAAGTTCTTATAATTATCCCTGTAATAAGAGAAATTAAAAGAGTTTGTGTGATAAGAATAATAGTCATTCTTAGAGGGTGACTTGTAAATAAAAATATAATTCTTAATATTATAATTATTATAATAATTGTTGTTCTCATTAATCAGTAAATAGTTTAATAAAAATTTTAATTTTGGAGATTAATGATAAGCCTAGCTTTTTACTGAAGTTTTAAGATAATTTACCATTTATGATTTACAAAATCATTGTTTTATATTAAACTATTAAAACTTATTTATATATATATATGGATCATATTAATTTTGGGTGTTATTATATTTTGTATAATACATAAACATTTACTACAAACTTTATTATCCCTTGAATTTCTAGTATTAACTTTATTTTTAATAATATTTTTCATAATTTCAATATTGGGTTATGAAATATATATGTTATTATTATTTTTAATCTTTACTGTTTGTGAAGGGGCCTTGGGCTTATCTATTTTAGTAAATATAGTACGCAATCAAGGTAATGATTATATTTCCTCTATAAGAATTTTATCATGATAAAGATTTTATTTTTTATGTTATTTTTAATCCCCTTAATGAATTATTGATGACTTTTAATTTTAAGAATAATATTAATTTCATTATTTTTTTATTTTTATAATTCTTTTAACTATTTTTCATCGATAAGTTATTATTTTGGAATTGATATTTTATCTTGAGGTTTAATTATACTTACTTCTTGGATTTTATTTTTGATAATATTAGCTAGCTATAGGGTTTATGTAAATAATAATAATTCATCAGAATTTAGATTACTCATAATTTTTATATTATTAGCTCTAGTATTAGTATTCTTATCAAATAATATATTAGTATTTTATATTGCCTTCGAATCCTCATTAATCCCCACCCTTTTTCTTATTTTCGGGTGGGGGTATCAGCCAGAGCGTTTACTTTCTGGGTTTTATCTGTTATTTTACACTTTGTTTGGTTCTTTACCTTTATTGCTAGTGGTTTTTTATATTTATACTACATCTTATACTTTATTTTTCTGGTTAATTAGTTTACATTGTAATTTTTATATCTATATTTCTCTAATTTTAGCTTTTCTTTTTAGGATACCTATGTTATTTTTTCATTTTTGACTTCCTAGGGCACACGTAGAAGCCCCCATTGCTGGATCTATAATTTTAGCAGGGATTTTACTGAAATTAGGGGGTTATGGGCTGGTTCGTGTATATAATTTTATTTACTCTTATTCATTAGGATTTAATTATATCTTTATAGTTGTAGGACTTTATAGTTGCATAATAGTAGGATTGATTTGTATCTTACAAGTAGATATTAAGTCACTTATTGCTTATTCTTCAGTTGCTCATATAGGTATAGTTATTTCGGGTATTATAAGACTTAATCTTTTTGGTATTTTGGGTTCTTATATTTTAATATTAGGGCATGGTTTATGTGCTTCTTCATTATTTTGTATAGCTAATTTATTATATGAACGAACTCATAGACGTAGTTTGTATATTAATAAAGGATTAATTATAGTTTTACCTATTTTTTCTTTATTTATATTTTTAGGAAGAATTAATAATATATCTTCTCCCCCCTCCCTAAATCTCTTAGGGGAAATTTTTATTATTTTAGGTTGTATAAATTGGAATAATTTTACTTTCCTATTTTTATCATTAGGTTCTTTTTTGAGTTGTGTCTATAGAATTTATTTATATTCTTCTGTTAATCATGGGTCAATGAATTTTAGTTTATTATCATTCTCAAATTTAAGTCACCGTGAATGTCTTTTGTTATTTTTACATGTAGTACCTTTAAATTTTTTAGTTTTTAATATTAATAGTTTTATTTATTTAATGTAGGGTTTGGTTAGTTTAATAAGAATGTTAATTTGTGGAATTAATGGTATAAGTATATACTAAACCCATCTTTAGTATATATTATGTATGATTTATTATTTTATTATTATTTTCTCTTTCTTTATTTTTTATTTTTACAGTATTCTTAAAAACTGATACAGTATTATTTTTGGATTGGGATGTTTTGTTTATAAATTCTTCTTCTTTAACTATAACTTTATTATTGGATTGGATGTCTTTATTATTTATATCTTGTGTACTTATAATTTCTTCAATAGTAATTTTGTATAGTAAAGATTACATATTTAATGATAAATTTAAAATTCGATTTTTGATTTTAGTATTGTTATTTATTATTTCTATATTTTTTTTAATTATTAGCCCCAATATAATTAGAATTTTATTAGGTTGGGATGGCTTAGGGTTAGTTTCTTACTGTTTAGTTATTTACTTTGGTAATTATAAGTCTTATAATGCTGGAATAATAACTATTCTAATTAATCGGGTAGGGGATGTTTCTATCCTATTATCTCTTTATTTTATATTTAATTTAGGGGATTGAAATTTTATTTTTTATACTTTTTATTGAGAAAACTGGATATTATTTTTTATTTATTTAATTGTTTTGGCTTCTTTTACTAAGAGAGCTCAGATTCCTTTTTCTTCATGATTACCTGCAGCTATAGCAGCTCCTACACCTGTATCTTCCTTGGTTCATTCTTCCACTTTAGTTACTGCTGGTGTTTATTTATTAATTCGGTTTAGCCATTATTTTTATAATTTAGATACTTCTTTTTTTCTTTTTTTGTCTTTATTAACAATATTTATGGCTGGAGTGGGTGCTAATTTTGAATATGACCTTAAGAAGATTATTGCCTTGTCTACTTTAAGACAATTGGGTATGATAATAACAATTCTTTTTGTGGGTAATTATTCTCTTTCATTCTTCCATATATTAAACCATGCTTTCTTTAAGGCACTTTTATTTTTATGTTCTGGGTTAATTATCCATTGTATATCTGATTCTCAGGATATTCGTCATATAGGAAATTTAATTTTTCAATTGCCTTATACTTGTTCTTGTTTTTGTATTTCTTCTTTGTCTTTGTGTGGTCTTCCTTTTTTATCTGGATTTTATAGAAAGGATCTAATTTTAGAATATAGTACTTTGAATTACATAAATATTTTTATTTATGTAATCCTTTTTTTATCTGTGGGATTGACAGTTTCTTATAGTTTTCGTCTTATTTATTATTGTTTAGGTAATTATAATGGACTATTTTGTTATCAGTCTTGTTTAGAGAGCTTAAATATAGTGAGTTCAATATTATTATTAACTTTATTGTCTATCTTTGGGGGTAGTTTATTAAGATGAATAATTTTTCCTTACCCTCTTTTTATCTCGATACCAGTTTTCAGAAAACTTCTACCTTTATTTTTAGTATTGGGGGGTGCTTATTTAGGATATGAACTTTCTTTTTCTTCATGATTTTATACTTTTGGAGATTTTATTAGGGACTATACATTTAATTTTTTGGGTTCTATATGATTTTTACCTTTTTTTTGTTCTTCTTTATTAACTTATCATTTTTTAAGATTATCTAAGTCTTACTGAAATTTTAATGATGCAATATGGGGTGAATACTTTATATCTCGGTTAGTCCCTCAATTTAATTATGTAATATCGATATATATAGTATTTACGGGAATTCGTAACTTGAAGATTTTTTTATTACTATTTTTAATATTAATATTAGTTTTATTTTTATTTTACTAGAATATCTTAAGTTAAAAGTTTAACTTTGAAGAAGTTACGATAGAATAAAATTCTTTCTAGTATTTATAAAGGATTACTTAATTTTTCATTGAAAATGAAATGTTATCTTTTAACTATATAAATTTAAGGGATAAACGGAATTTAACCGCTTTTAAAGGTAGTTAGCAGCTCCTTATGAAACTTAATCCCTATTAGTTAGATCACTATAATCATTTTTTTTATTAACAATAAAATGCCTCTGTTTTGGCTTTAACTAAAATATTGTTAAATAAGGGTTATGTTAACCTAATTATTAGGTCGAAACTAATTGTAAAATTTTACTTCATTATTTAAGATAAATTAATTATTAATTAATAATTTTTAATTGCAATTTAAATGTTATTTTTTAACTATTATCCTTAATTTCATTCAAGTACTCCATTAATTCATTCGTGATATAGCCCTCCAATTAAAATAATAAAAAATGTTATGATAGTAATAATTCATCTGATTATACTTATTCATTTTATAGTTAATATAATAGGTAAAATAATAGCAATTTCAATGTCAAAAATGAGGAATAGAACTGCAATTAAAAAGAATTGAATTGAAAAAGGTATACGTGCTGAGTTAAAGGGATTAAATCCACACTCAAAGGGAGATGTTTTTTCTCGGTCTATCTCTATTTTTTTTGAGATTAATATACACAGGGTCATTAATATAAGTGAAATAAAAATTGAAATAGCCATAAAGTTTATTATTAAAATTATTATCTTTTCTTACTTATAAGATCATTTGATTGGAAATCAATTATATTAATTATACTAAAAAGATATCTACCTCATCAATAGATTGAAATATAAAGAAAAAGTCATACTACATCTACAAAGTGTCAATATCATGCTGCTGCTTCAAATCCAAAGTGATGACTTTTTGAGAAATGGGATATTAGGTTTCGTATTAAACATACTATTAAAAATGTTGTTCCTACAATAACATGTATCCCGTGGAACCCTGTTGCTATAAAGAATGATGCTCCGTAAATTGAATCTCTAATACAAAATTCTGACTCTATATATTCTAAACCTTGGAGAAAACTAAAATAAATTCCTAAAATTACTGTTATTAATAGACTTAATGATGTTTGTTTTATTTTACCTATTATTATTCTATGATGTGCTCATGTTACGGTAATTCCTGAACATAATAAAATTATAGTATTAAGCAAGGGAATCTCTATAGGATTAAATGTAATAATACCCTTAGGAGGCCAAGATATTCCTAATTCTACAGTGGGAGATAAACTTCTATGAAAAAACCCCCAAAAAAAAGAGATAAAGAATATAATTTCGGATACAATAAATAGTATTATCCCTATTTTTAATCCTATTGTAACTTTTTGTGTATGATTTCCTTGGTAAGTAGCTTCTCGCGTGATATCTCGTCATCATTGGATTGTAGTTAATAAAATAATTAAAGTACCTAATCAGGTGAGACTATTATTTATATTCTTGAATCATATAACTATTCCTCTTATTAGAGTTAAAGCTCCAATAGAACCTGTCAAAGGTCAAGGTCTGTAATCTACAATATGGAATGGATGATTTTTGTGTATTTTCATATTTATACTTCTCTAGAATATAATGTGCTTAAGATAGAAAATACATAGGCTTGGATAATTGATACTGCAGTCTCGAATATTATTAATCCAATTTGAATGGACATAATTAGTAACACTAGGTTGGAACTTGATGAAATTGAATTATTACCCAACAAGCTTATTAATAAATGTCCTGCAATTATGTTAGCTGTTAATCGTACTGCTAATCTTCCGGGTCGAATAATATTTCTGATAGTTTCAATAATTACTATAAAAGGTATTAAAATATTAGGGGTTCCTGTAGGAACTATATGTGCCAGTATATGACTTGTGTTATTAATTCAACCAAATAGTATAAATGAAATTCAAAGGGGTAAGGCTAACGTTAAAGTAAATGTTATATGGCTAGATCTAGTAAAAATGTAAGGTAATAGTCCTATTATATTATTGGTTAGGATGAATATAAATAGTGTAATCATAATTAGAGGGATTCCCCTACCCTTATTACCTAATAGTATTTTAAATTCATTAAATAAATTATTAAGAATAATATTGATAAATCTTCTTATTCGATTAGGTAAAATTCAAAAATTAATGGGAAGAATCATTAATCCTAGTAGAGTACTAAGTCAATTTAGTGAAAAGTTTAATCTAGTAGAAGGGTCGAAAGAAGAAAATAAATTATTTATCATATTCAGTTATGTTGATTGTTATCTTTTTGGTATTTTTTAATTTTATTTCTAAATGATTTATTGTGGTAAATAATAATACTAAATATTAGTATAGTAATAATAAAAAATGTTATTAATGTTTCTCATCATAATGGTATTATTTGGGGCATAGAAGAAAATATAAAGTTATATCTGTAACTTGACAAGTTATTGTTTTAATTTAAACTAATTTTCTCATTAAGAGTATTTATTAATATACTATAATTTGGTTTAAGAGACCAATACTTAAATTTTTCAGTCACTTAATGATATACAGTTAATTCAGTTAATAAAGGATTTTATATTTGTTCTTTCAATAGCAATTGGTATAAATCTATGATTTGCTCCACAAATTTCAGAACATTGACCATATATAATTCCAGGGCGTCTAAGATTAATTATAGTTTGATTTAACCGCCCTGGTACTGCATCAATTTTTATCCCTAGCACAGGAATAGTTCATGAATGGATAACATCCGCAGCTGTTACAATCAACCGGATATTTGAATTTATAGGTACCACAGTATTATTATCTACATCGAGTAGTCGGAATCTATCATTATTTATTTCTAATTGAGGTTTTATATAGGATTCAAATTCTACGTTATTAAAGTCTGAGTATTCGTATCTTCAGTATCATTGGTGTCCTACAATTTTAATTGTTAATAGGGGATTATTTATTTCATCTATTATATATAATAATCGTAAGGAGGGTAATGCAATAAAAATTAAAGTGATAGCAGGTAGTATAGTTCAAACCAGCTCAATAATTTGACCTTCTAGTAAGTAACGATTTACAAATTTATTAGTAAAAATATTAATTATAATATATCTTACTATAATGGTAATTATCCCTAAAATTATAAGAGTATGATCATGAAAAAAAATTAATTGTTCTATTAAAGGAGAATTTGCATCTTGGAATGATAAATTACCTCATGTTGTAATATCTAATAAAAGAATAAAATCTTTATCTATGAATCTTAAATTCATTGCATTAGTTCTGCCATATTAGAAATAATATATTAAAGGTAATTCATTAAATGAATGTTCTGCTGGGGGTGTTTTTTGAGACCATTCAATACTGGAGGATATATTATATTTTAATATAACTGTACGTTTACTAATTATTCTCTCTCAAATAATTATAATAAATATAGTGATTCTAATAATGGACATAAAAGATCCTAATGAAGAAACAATATTTCATCTTGTATATCTATCAGGATAATCTGAATATCGTCGTGGTATCCCTGCTAATCCTAAAAAATGTTGAGGAAAGAATGTTATATTTACTCCTACGAATATAATTGTGAATTGAATTTTTAACCATTTAGGGTTTATTGTTAGGCCTGTAAATAAAGGGTATCATTGAATAAATCTTCCTATAATAGCGAATACTGCCCCCATAGATAATACATAGTGGAAGTGGGCTACTACATAGTAAGTATCATGAAGAATAATATCAATTGATGAATTGGCTAGGATCACTCCTGTTAATCCTCCAATTGTAAATAAAAAAACGAATCCTAGGGCTCATATAATAGAAGGTGAATAAATGATTTTTATCCCATGTATTGTAGCTAATCAACTAAAAATTTTAATACCTGTTGGAACAGCAATAATCATAGTTGCAGATGTAAAATATGCTCGGGTATCTACATCTATTCCTACTGTAAATATATGATGTGCCCAAACAATAAACCCTAGTAACCCAATAGCAATTATTGCATAAATTATCCCAAGTGATCCAAAAGTCTCTCTCTTCCCTCTCTCTTGACTAATAATGTGAGAGATTAAGCCGAATCCAGGTAGAATTAAAATGTAAACTTCAGGATGACCAAAAAATCAAAATAAATGTTGATAAAGAATAGGGTCCCCCCCTCCGGAAGGATCAAAAAAGGATGTATTAAAATTACGATCTGTAAGTAATATTGTGATAGCTCCAGCTAAAACGGGTAATGATAATAATAATAATAGTGCTGTAATTCCTACTGATCAAACGAATAGAGGAGTTCGTTCTAGAGTTATTCCTGCTGGACGTATATTTATAATTGTTGAAATAAAATTTACTGCACCTAAAATAGATGAGACTCCTGCCAAATGTAAAGAAAAAATAGCTAAATCAACTGAAGATCCTCTATGAGATAAATTGCTGGATAAGGGGGGATAAACTGTTCAACCAGTTCCTGCCCCTATTTCAGTTAGGCTTCTTATAATTAATAAAGTAATAGAGGGGGGTAATAGTCAAAATCTTATATTATTTATTCGAGGGAATGCCATATCAGGAGCTCCAATTATTAAAGGAACTAATCAGTTCCCGAACCCACCAATTATAATGGGTATTACTATAAAAAAAATTATAATAAAAGCGTGAGCTGTTACTATTACGTTATAAATTTGGTCATCTATAATGAATGCTCCTGGCTGACCAAGCTCTACCCGAATAATTCATCTTATAGCAGTACCAACTATACCTGCTCATATTCCAAATAAAAAGTATAATGTACCAATGTCTTTATGGTTAGTTGAATATAATCACTTGTTCAAAGATAAGATGTCTGAAATTAAAGGTAATAAATTGTAAATTTATTTATGAGTATAACTCTCTTATCAAAAAGGCTTTATAGTCAAATTAAATGATATTAGACTGCAATTCTAAAGTAGGGTATTCCTAAAGCTTATGCTATAACATATATTTAACTTTGAAGGTTAATAGTTTTTTTAACTTAAAACTTTAGTATATTAATACTACAATAGGTAACAATATATTAATAATGAATATAAAGTTTGAATATTCTATATTAAATATTGTTCATTTGTTGGAAGTTGATTGGATTATTATAATTTTAAATATAATACGTAAATAATAATAAAGAGTTAATATTCTGGTTATGATTATAATAGTAATTATAAATATTTCACTATTAATTATTTCTTCAATTACAATTCATTTAGGCAAAAATCCTAATATAGGAGGTATCCCCCCTATACTCAATATTATAATTATTATATTAATTTTTTGATTAAAGTTTATCTTTAAATCAAATAGTTGATTGATAAATAACAATTTTTTTTTAAAAAAATAGTTGCATATAGTAATTACTATAAATCTATAGATAATTAAGTAAATTAATCATTTATCTTTTATTTTATTTATAGCTATAATTCAACCTAAATGTCTAATAGAAGAATAAGCTATAATTTTTCGTAGAGAAGTTTGATAGAGGCCTCCTAACCCCCCCACTAATGTAGATAAAATAATAGTTAGGTTTATAACATAGTTAAATTCTAATATATTAATTATATATAGGGGAGAAATTTTCTGTCAAGTTATGAAAATAATATTATTTTCTCAGGATATTACGGTTATTATTTTTGGTAGTCATAAATGAAATGGGGCTCTTCCTATTTTTATTAAGATACTGATTGTTAAAATTAAATAATTTTTGTTAACTATATAATTATTTATAATTAGAATAACTCTACCCAACATAATTACTCTTCTAATTCTTTGGATTAAAAAATAAATTATAGAAGCTTCTGATCTTGACTTTCTAGGTTTTAAATTAATTAAAGGGATAAATGATATTATATTAATTTCTAACCCTATTCATATTCTTATCCAGTTTTCAGATGATACTGTAATAATAGTCCCAACAATTATTATTATATAAAAGATAATTCTAGTTTTTATAATTAGAAAAAAGAAGATTATTTACTTCTATAGATAGGGTATGAACCTAGTAGCTTAATTAGCTTATTTTTCTGCATTTTAGTGTATGATGAACTTAAAGTTTTGATCTTTACAGATATGGTTTAATTCCATAAATTGCAATGAGAGTATATAATACATGATCTATTCTATCAAAATAGCCCTTTTATCTCAGGCATCTCATT